CTAATGGCGTTCAGCCTACAGAAGTTGTTAAAAATCTATTAAGAAAGTCTTCTGGGTTTTAAACGAAAATAAAATATAAAATATATAGGTAGTTTATTGATGTTAAATAAGAGTATTTATGTATTTAAGATTATTTGGAGCAAAAACTATTTAGGGTTAGCTGTGGATAAAAAACTCCAAAACAATGGTACATTACCGATTACAACTTTCTTTTTTTGGCCTAGAGAGAACGGGTGGCAATTATTAAAAGAAGAATTATCCTATAAGCCTTGGATGTCAAAAGATGATTCAATTGATATATTAAATGCTTATACCGAAATAATAAATTATTGGTTATTAAATGTTAACGAAGTAGAAAGTATAACAAAGTTAATAAGAGATAGCCCAAAATTGAAGTTTGAACTTTTGGCTAAATTTTAATTTTAATTTAAAAAAATAAAAATAGGTTATGGGATTTAATAAGATTTTTATTAAACTCTATAGGCTATTTTTCTCAACAAAAGTACCCATATTTAAATTTTATATCGAGTTTTAGTAAATGATAAATAAAAATAGAAAAACCCTACAAATTCTTTTTTTAATTAAAGATTTGGATCCCATTTTTTTCGAATTTTTAACAGATAAAATAAAATACCCTAATAAAAATCTTATATTTACTAAACATACAAGTCTTAAAGTTACTGATATAAATATTATTTTATTTTTTATCTATTGCAATATACTTTTGACTAAAAGGTTAAATAGACAAATAAAAGAAAAAATAATTGTAAAATCTTTAAATAAAGATTTAAAACAACAGCTTCAAAAGAATTTTTTTTTTAAGATTAGTCAAACAAAAAACAATGAGATGGTTTCTTCACGAATTTTAACGTCTATAGAATTGTTAAAGGGTTTTAGTTTAATTTAATTCCAATAAAAAAGAACTGGGGTAGGAGGATTCGAACCTACGAATGGCGGAGTCAAAGTCCACTGCCTTACCACTTGGCTATACCCCAAAAAGGATCCATAAATAAATCTATACCCTATAATATTCTCTGAGCTAGGAGGGATTCGAACCCCCGACACCGTGGTTCGTAGCCACGCGCTCTAGTCCACTGAGCTACAAGCCCTATATGAATATAATACATTACTTTACTATTTCATAATATAAGAAACAATTTTTAATCACGCTATTTATAATTCTTTTAAGTTTATTAGTAAATTGATTTAAATTTAAAAACATCAATATAATTAAAATGGTACGTTATAGAGGCCCACGTTTGAAAATCATTAAAAGATTTGGTGATTTACCAGGTCTAACGAGAAAAGTAGTGCTAAAAAAACAGAATGCACAGGGGAAAGAGACAGCTGATAAAAAAACTCCAAAAGCATCAGCCTATAAAATTAGGTTGAATGAGAAACAAAAATTACGTTATAATTATGGGATAACTGAATCCCAGTTATTAAGATATGTTAAGGAAGCAAGAAGAAGAAAAGGTTTAACAGGCTTTTTATTGATGCAACTTTTAGAAATGCGGTTAGATAATATTATTTTCCGTTTAGGATTAGCCCCAACAATTCCTGCTGCAAGACAAATTGTTAACCACGGGCATGTACTAATAAATAAAAAAAGAGTTAATATACCTAGTTTTCAATGTCGACCAAATGATTCTATTAGTTTTTCTACAAAACCTAAAACAATCGCGTTAATTAAATCCAATTTAAATCAAGGAGAAAATGCAACTTCGAATGATAATGTTTTAAATAGTCACTTAGAATTCGACCAAAAATTATTAACAGGTAAAATTCTGGATTTAGTAAAACGTAAAGATCTTAGGTTTAAGATCAATGATATGCTAGTTATCGAGTACTACTCAAGACTTGCTTAAAGACAAATATTTAGCTTTTCAAAGGAAAGAGAGGATATACCTCTCTTTCTTTTTTCTGATAGGTGATTTTTCCTGGTATTAGTTTAGTTTTTTGCTTCTTCTTCTTCTTTATCAATAACTAAACCTTCTACTGTTGTCGAAAGTTTTCTTGATAAAGCCATTTCACTATTTGATTTTGAAGGCTCAACCATAGGGTAACAATTTTCATCTTCTAGAACATTACATTCAAGTAGAACCGGTTCAGGCCCCTCCAAAGTATCACGTAATGTCGGCCATATTTCTGATTGGCGTTCAGTATACATACTCTTAATACCATAGGCATTAGCAAGTACATCAAATTTTGGTGCTCCTTCTACCATATTAGAGTGAGAATACCGACTTTCATAAAATGTCTCTTGCCATTGGCGTACCATTCCTTGCCAATGATTATTAATAATAATAATTTTAATTCTTAATTTATATTTAGAGATTGTTCCTAATTCTTGTAAATTCATTTGGAAACTAGAGTCACCAGTAATACAAATAATATCTTCTTTTGGATAAGCAACAGCTGCGCCAATAGCAGCCGGTAAGCCAAACCCCATTGTACCTAAACCAGCGCTAGATAACCATTTACGTCGTTTACATTTTGTATATTGTGCAGCCCACATTTGGTGTTGCCCAACATCCGTAGTAATTATTGCATATGGTCTAATATCTGTTAATGTTTTAATAACAGTTTGCGGTAATAAAACATCATCAACAGTTTTAGGTAGCAATGAATAATCTCCAGGTATCGGTAATAATGGGAATTCCTGCTTCCATTCTATGGTCTTTTTATACCATTTTTTAAATTCTTTACGAAGAGGTTTCTTCAGCCATCTATGTTCTGGGCGATCCATTAGTAATAGAAACTTTGTTAAAATTTTTTTAATATCACCTACAATCCCAATACCAACATTTTTATTTTTACCGATTTCTGCTTCATCAACATCAATATGGATAATAAAAGCTTTGCAAGCAAAATCTTGTAATTTTCCAGTAACTCTATCGTCGAATCTGGCGCCAACTGCAATTAACAGATCGCAATTTGCTACCGAAAAATTGGCGTATACAGTACCGTGCATACCTAGCATACCCAAAGACAACCTATTATTTTCATTAAATGCCCCTTTTCCTGTTAAAGTGGTTGTTACAGGGATTTGGTAGCGATAAGCAAATCTTGCTAATTGACGACCAGCTTGGGAGCTTACAACTCCACCACCAATGTATAATAAAGGTCTTGAAGATTCTGAAAGCCTTTGTAAGGCCATTCTTATTTTATCAGTTTGGTTTTTAAATTTATACCTCCAACCTAAGACCTTATGTACAGTCGTTGCATAGCAGGGGATAAACCTTTTTATTTTTTCTAAACCTACATTTTTTGGTATATCAATTAAAACTGGGCCAGGTCTTCCATTTTGAGAGACGTATATTGCTTCTGCAAGAATTTGGGACAAAAATCTAGATTCTAAAACAACATAAGAATGTTTAACTAAAGACAACGTTATACCATAAATATCAATTTCTTGAAAAGCATCAGTTCCAAGGAATTGAGTTCCTACTTGCCCAGTTATAACTATCATTGGGATTGAATCTAAGTAAGCAGTTGCGATACCAGTAACTAGATTAGTCGCACCTGGTCCCGATGTTGCAAAACAAACCCCAACTTGTCCACTAGACCTACTAAAACCATCTGCTGCATGTGTTGCAGCTTGTTCATGTCTTACAAGATAATGTTTAATAAATTTTTTATCTTCCCAAAAAAATAATTCATCATATATAGGTAATATTGCTCCTCCGGGGTACCCAAAAACTGAATGAATTTCACTACGTACTAATGTGTCAAAAAGAGCAAATGCTCCAGTATGTAGATATAAACTTTTCTCTTCAATTTCTTGGATATCTCTAAAAAGATCAACTTTATTCTTATTTTGCTTTTCGGTAATACTGTAACTTTGATTATAATAAATTTTTTCAGGAGTTTCCTGTATGTCTAATTGAGATGACTTAAATCTTTGATCACGATCTAATTCTCCTCGTCGTGAACTACGTCTTTTAAAATAATCCTTTTTAGAATATTTCATTTGGGTGTTGCGGAAAGGACTTTTTGAAAAATAATATATTTGTTGTTCTACTTTTTCTGTTGTTTCTATTTCTTTTGATTTTAATTCCGGTTCAGTATTTTCCCCATAATAGGGCATTAAGTTAAAAAATTGTTGCGTTGTCATAAATTAATTATTTTTAAATATAATAATAAAGTAAGTATAATAAATTAATTTACTCTAAGCTTAGCATTTCTTTTAAAATGTAAAATAAAGTAATTAAAATAGTTATTAAAAAAAAATATATTATTTTCTTATCATTAAATTTTTTCAACTGTTCAATAATAGGTGTTAATAATATTAAAATTAATCCCAGCATTGAAGATACGAAAAATCTTGGATAACGTAATAAATTATCCCAAAAAACCATTTCTTAGCCTTTATTTATTTATTTATTTTATTGACAATCTTCTTAATAAAAATTATATTATGAACCCAAGATGAGTAAAATAGTACAGATTTGGTTAAGCAAAAATAGGAATGATAAAACAAAGTGATTCCCTAGTCTCTAATACAATTATATTGGAGGACTAATTTGTTTTCCTCCGATACATAGCGTATAATGTATAATAAAAATTGTTATTTATATTGAATCCTACAAATGATTATATAGTAAAGCATAACAAAAAAGTATAGATTTTTATATTTTGCTATATAGAGAGTGATATAGTATTATACTATAACTCTATCTGATATCTGACACAAGTCTTAAAAATTTACAAAAAAACAACCTATTTATGACACTACTTATTCTTGGAGGAACCGGAACCTTAGGTCGACAAATTGTTAGGAAAGCTTTAGAGAATGGTTTTCAAGTTCGTTGTATTGTTCGTAATAAAAGAGCCGCGAATTTTTTGAAAGAATGGGGAGCTGAGTTAGTTTATGGTGACTTAACAATACCAGAGACTTTGCCACTTTCCTTTCAAGGTGTAACAGCTATAATTGATGCATCGACTACAAAGCCTGAAGATAATACTGAATTAATACATGTAGACTGGTATGGTAAATTAATCGTAATAGAATTAGCAAAATATGCCCAATTAAAACGTTTTATATTTTTATCAATTTTAAATTCGGAGAAGTACCCCTATATAACTTTAATGCAAATGAAATATAGGATAGAAAAATTTATAAAAAGTTCAACGATACCATTTACTATTTTTAAATACGCTGGCTTTTTTCAAGGACTTATCTATCAATACGCAATACCTATTTTAGAACAAAAATCTATTTTAGTTACATTAGAATCACCCACAATTGCTTATATAGATACTCAAGATGCTGCTTTTTTTTGTATAAAAAGTTTATCTATTAAAGAAACAGAAAATAAAATTTTTGCTACGGGGAGCTCTCAAGCTTGGAAATCAGAGGAAATTATCGAGCTTTGTGAAAAACTATCTGGGCAAAAGGCAAAAACTCAAACAGTCCCTGTACTTCTTTTAAAAGTTTTTAGACAAATAACAGGGTTTTTTGAGTGGAGTCTTAAAATTAGTGACCGTTTAGCATTTATTGAAGTAATAAATAATACTCAAAATTTTACATCTTCAATCCAAGATACATATGATTTATTAGATATTAATAAAAAAGAAGTACTAGAATTAGATTTTTATTTCCGAGAATACTTTGAAATGATGCTTAATCTTTTAGAAAAATTAAATGCTGGTCAAATCAAAAAAAATCAAACTTCTATCATTTAATAAAGAAAATATGAACCATGCTATTTTTGTTGTAAAAGTTATTGAAAAACCAGTTCATTTAATTTATAAGGAATGCCAAGCTATGGAAATAAAAGTAAAATTTCCAGCTCCTCGACAAAAAAATTCTTTAAATGAATTGACCCTTTTACTTTGGGGTGATTATAAAGGTGATTTTGTAAAGTATTATAAAACAAAAGATTATTTAATAATTGAAGGGACACTTACATCAAAGGGTTATGTAAATGAATTAAATGAGGTCAAAATTATTGTTAAAAAACTTTACCCATTTTTATTAACATAAAAATGGGTAAAATATTTTAACATTTATAATTATAATGTTGGGCAATAATTAAAGTTAGGTATAAAAAATTTAATAAATTTTATTATACTTACATTTAATTATTGTTCTACTAAATAATAATTAGATTAATCAATTGGACGCATTGAAAGCACAGCCTCTGTTTGTCGGTTTATACCTTTTTCAAAACCTGCAGCAGCAGCTCTTGAACGACCAGAATGCCACCAATGGCCTACTAATAAGAAGAAACCTAAGAAAAAGTGAGATGTTGTTAACCAAGAACGAGGTGATACATAGTTTACAGAATTTATTTCAGTAGCTACACCACCAACAGAGTTTAAAGACCCTAATGGAGCATGAGTCATATATTCCGCTGCTCGACGTTCTTGCCAAGGTTGGATATCATTTCTGATTTTGTTAATATCTAAACCATTAGGACCACGTAAAGGTTCTACCCATGGAGCACGTAAATCCCAAAAACGCATTGTTTCACCACCAAATATGATCTCACCACTAGGTGATCTCATTAAATATTTTCCTAAACCAGTAGGTCCTTGTGCAGAAGCAATATTTGCACCTAATCGTTGGTCTCTAACTAAGAAAGTAAATGCTTGTGCTTGAGAAGCTTCTGGACCCGTAGGGCCGAAGAATTCACTTGGGTAAGCAGTATTGTTATACCATACAAAAATAGAAGCAGTTAAACCCATAAGAGATAAAGCAGCTAAACTATAAGATAAATAAGCTTCCCCAGACCAAACAAATGCTCTACGTGCCCAGGCAAATGGCTTAGTTACGATATGGAATACTCCACCAATAACACAAAGCGCACCTACCCATATATGACCACCTACAAGATCTTCCATATTATCAATTGAAGCAATCCAACCATCACCACCAAATGGTGATTTAAATACATATCCAAAAATAATAAAAGGATTTATAGTTGGGTTGTCAATAAATCTAACATCTCCACCACCAGGTGCCCAAGTATCGTATAGCCCAAAGCTAAATAGGTTACCCGGCATAGCTCGGAAAGCAAATAATAAAGCACCTAAACCAAGGAAGATTAAATGAATACCTAAAATAGATGTCATTTTATTTTTATCACGCCAATCGTAACCGAAAAACGGGAATGATTCTTCTAGTGTATCTGGACCAATTAATGAATGGTAAATACCACCAAAACCTAGTACAGCTGAAGAAACTAAATGTACAACTCCAACGACAAAGTATGGGTAAGTACTTACAATTTCTCCACCAGGACCTACACCCCAACCTAAAGTTGCTAAATGAGGAATTAAAATAAAACCTTGTTCGTATAAAGGTTTTTCAGGGATAAAATGAGAAACTTCAAATAACGTCATCGCACCTGTCCAAAAAACCATGATACCTGCATGAGCTACATGTGCACCTAATAATTTACCAGATACATTAATAAGACGAGCATTACCAGACCACCAAGCAAAACCTGTAGATTCAATGTCTCTACCTGCTACAATATTAAAGGGCGTTTCCACGTGGTAGAACCTCCTCAGGGAATACAAAGTTTTCATGTGGCTGATCTTGTGCAGCCATCCAAGCACGGATACCTTCGTTTAATAAAATATTTTTAGTATAGAATGTTTCAAATTCCGGATCTTCAGCAGCACGAAGCTCTTGTGATACAAAATCATAAGCTCTTAAATTAAGAGCAAGTCCTACAATCCCAATAGCGCTTGTCCATAAACCTGTTACGGGTACAAAAAGCATAAAGAAATGTAACCAACGCTTGTTTGAAAAAGCTACTCCAAAAATTTGTGACCAAAAACGGTTTGCTGTTACCATAGAATAAGTTTCTTCTGATTGTGTTGGTGTAAATGCACGGAAAGTATTCGCAGCATCACCATCTTCAAATAGAGTATTTTCTACAGTAGCACCATGAATCGCACATAATAATGCACCACCTAGGATACCAGCTACACCCATCATATGGAATGGGTTTAATGTCCAGTTATGGAACCCTTGTAAAAATAATAAAAAACGGAATATCGCAGCTACTCCAAAACTTGGAGCAAAAAACCAACTCGCTTGTCCTAATGGGTATAATAAGAAAACGGAAACAAAAACTGAAATTGGTCCAGAAAAAGCTATCGCGTTATAAGGACGAATCCCAACTAAACGAGCGATTTCAAACTGACGTAAGCAAAATCCAATTAGTGCAAATGATCCATGTAGTGCAATAAAAGCCCACAGACCACCAATTTGGAACCAACGTGTGAAATTACCCTGAGCTTCTGGCCCCCATAAAAGTAAAAGGGAATGTCCCATACTATTAGATGGTGTTGAAACTGCTGCAGTTAAGAAATTACAACCTTCTAAATACGAAGTTGCTAATCCATGTGTATACCATGAAGTAACAAAAGTTGTTCCAGTAAACCAGCCCCCAAGTGATAAATAAGCACAAGGAAATAGAAGTAACCCTGACCAACCTACAAAAACAAAACGATCTCTTTTTAACCAGTCATCTACAAGGTCAAATAACCCACTACGCTCTGTTTGTCCAATTGCAATAGTCATACGTTAATTACTAAGTATTAACTGCAAGGAATAATAAAGTAGATAATAGAAAAATTTTAAATAAAATGATTAATATCAGACTTACCTAATCAGCTAATTTGTTTTTGTTAGAAAATATTTATTATTGTTCTTATAATGGATAAGATATATATAGCTAAGTACTATCTTTTATTAACCAAATATTGTACAATCTTTGTTTATTCTAAGGAATAAATTGAAAAACTCAATAAACTAATAATTAAAAAAGCTCCCCAGGTAGGATTTGAACCTACGACCAATCGGTTAACAGCCGATTGCTCTACCACTGAGCTACTGAGGAATTATGTTTGTTATTACTAACGAGTCATTATACATTCTATTTACTTAATTGCTAACAGCTTTAAAATGGATTAAGCTATAATTTTTTATGTATATCATTTTGATTTAAACTTACCTCAAAACTTCTAAAAAAGATAAACTTTAATTATATACTTCGGTAGCTGTGCAACCCTTTAAAAGAAAAGGTTTAACTAAACATCAAAACATAATTATTAAGAGGTATAATTATGTTTTGACAATTCCGAACTAGTTTCTTACTCTTAGTTAATAGCAGGCTTTAACCAATCGTAACCTTTTTCTTCTAATAAATTTGCTAAACTGGCATCACCTGTTTTAATAATTTTCCCATCTTGCATAACATGGATAAAGTCTGGTCGTATATATTCTAATAATCTTTTATAGTGTGTAATCAGAATAACACTTTTACTTTTATTTTCCATTAGTGTATTAATTGTTTCAGAAATAGATTTCAATGCATCAATATCAAGACCTGAATCTGTCTCATCAAGAATTCCTAATTTGGAGTCTAATAAAGCAAACTGTAGAATTTCATTCCGTTTTTTTTCTCCCCCCGAAAAACCTTCATTTACATTCCTAGAAATAAAGCTTTCATCTAATTTAACCATTTTTAATTTTTCTCGTAATAATTCATAAAAAAACAATGGGTTTGCTTTTGGTAAATTCATTGAGACTTGTTTTGCATTATAAATCGCTTGAAGAAATTCTTGATTATCCACGCCTGCAATTTCTACTGGGTACTGGAATGCTAAAAATAAGCCTAAATGAGAGCGTAAATCTGGATCTAAGTCACAAATATTTTGTCCTTGGAATAGAATTTCTCCTTGTATTACCTCATAAGATGGGTGACCAGCAATTACTTTTGAAAGAGTACTCTTTCCAGAACCATTTGTTCCCATTATAGCATGTATTTCCCCTTCAAAAATAGATAAATTAACTCCTTTTAAAATTTTATTATCATCAATGTTTGCATGTAAATTTTTAATTTCTAAAAGTGGGACTTTATTATTCTGAATCATCCTACGCTCCCTTCTAATTTTATACGTAATAAATGCTCAACTTCTGAAGCAAACTCAATAGGTAACTCATCAAAAACAACTTTACAAAAACCAGTTAATATCAATGTAACGGCATCTTCGGCATTAATACCGCGCTGCAATAAATAAAAAAGCTGTTCTTCCCCAACTTTTGAAGTGGAAGCTTCATGTTCTATTCTAGAAGTTGAGTTTTGTACTTGTATATAAGGAAAAGTATTTGCTTGCGCGTCAGCACCAAACAAAAGCGAATCGCATTGAGAAAAATTCCTACTATTTAAGGCTTTTGTACCGATTTTAACTAATCCACGATAACTATTTTTTGAATAACCGCTAGATATTCCTTTTGAAATTATTTGACTTTTTGTATTGGAACCAACATGTATCATTTTAGTACCTGTATCAGCTTGCTGCATATTAGTTGTTAAAGCTACTGAATAAAACTCTCCTTGAGATTTATTACCAATTAAAACACAACTTGGGTATTTCCAAGTAATAGCAGATCCTGTTTCAACTTGTGTCCAGGATATTTTCGAGTTTTCCCCTATACATAATCCACGCTTCGTAACAAAGTTATAAATTCCTCCTATTCCATTTTTATCACCTGCATACCAATTTTGCACTGTTGAATATTTTATTTCTGCATTTTTTAATGCGATTAATTCTACAATAGCGGCATGTAATTGATTAGTATCATATTGTGGGGCTGTACAACCTTCAAGGTAACTAACGTAACTACCTTCTTCTGCTACGATTAGTGTACGCTCAAATTGCCCCGCTTCCTTATTATTAATACGGAAATATGTCGATAATTCTAATGGGCATTTTAAATTTTTTGGGATATAACAAAATGACCCATCTGTAAATACAGCTGAATTTAATGCAGCAAAAAAATTATCCCCAGAAGGTACTACGGTTCCTAAAAACTGTTTTATTAAATGAGGATAAATTTTAATAGCTTCTGAGATAGGACAAAAAATAACTCCATATTTTTCTAATTCCTCTTTAAATGTCGTTGCAATTGATACACTATCAAAAACCGCATCTACAGCGACGTTTGACAAACGTTTTTGTTCGTTTAATGATATTCCTAGTTTATCAAAAGTGTCTCTTATTTCTGGATCAACTTCGTCTAAATTTGCTAAAGTTTTTTTTGTTTTTGGTGCAGAGTAATAAACGATTTTTTGGTAATCCATTTCCAAAAAATCTAATTTAGCCCAGCTTGGGCTTTTCATTTTTCTCCACTTTTTTAATGCTCCTGTCCGAAAATGGAACATATAATCAGGTTCATTATTTTTTTTAATAATATTTCTTATTATATTTTCATTTAAACCTGGTGGAAGCGTTTCAGTTTCAACATCAGTAGAAAATCCATATTTATATGGTTGGTTTACAAGTTGTTGCAATGTAGCATTTGTTTCATTCATATTTGTCACTCCAAAAATTAAATATAGATAGGATTGTTCATTGGTTATAACTTTTTTTAAACTTCAAAAAACGTTTATATAAATTTTTATTGGTTAATAAGGATTAGTAGTTTATAATTATTATAAAATCTATATTATGAGGTTAAAAAAAAGTCAATTTTTTTATTTATTCTGGTCATCTAAAATTTTAATTTTCTTATATCGATTAGTAGTTAAGTCGTAGCAACTAAACTTTTCTATTAATCGATATAATTAGTTACAGGCTTCTTTTAATTAATAACTATTTAACGTTTAACTTCAACACATCTTTGGAAAACAAACCTATTATTTTTATTATTTGTTGTAAGAACTTTTGATCTGACAAAACCTAAATCAAGAGCTTGATGTATTGTTTCAGAATAACCGTAATTTAATTCAAGTTTTTTTAAAAAGTTACTAATTATTTCTTTTTGTGTCCAAGATTGAGAATCTGTAATTATATCATAAGATAAATTATTAGATTTAAAAGCTAAATAATTTTGATAAGAATTTTCGTATATACTAGATTTTAAATTTTTTGAAAAAATTACAGGAACCTCAATATTATTATTATTATTATGCTCTATATAAGGATATCCAAGTTTATTTATAACTTTTTTTAATACATTGGAATTTGTATATTTCGTTTTGATAGATGTGTAGTGAGACATTTTATCCTATTTTATTTGAGACCTGTCTAATAAGCTAAAAGATTTAGGTATATTTACATACACTAAGGATACTAAATCTTTTACAGAGCGTCAAGATTTTTATTCTAGACTATGATTATTAGTCTAAAGGAATTGAGCAGGCTCAGAAGGAATTGAACCTACATTAGAAACTTAGAAGGTTTCGGTCTTTATCCATTAGACGATGAGCCCATTAAGGTAAGCAAGTAATAATTGGGCAGTACTGGACTTGAACCAGTGACCCTCTGCTTGTAAGGCAGACGCTCTACCACTGAGCTAACTGCCCTTAATCTTACTTGTTCTACGAGTATTATACAACATAATTATCTTGACTATATTTGTTAATAAAGTTTTGGGATAACATAATAATATTATCTATGAAGATAATGTTCTAAAAATTGTCCTAAATAAATTTAAGATGCCAATAAAATAATCCCTACTTAAAACATTTATAGCTGGTGAAAGGACTTGAACCTTCAACCTACTGATTACAAATCAGTTGCTCTACCAATTGAGCTACACAAGCATTTACCTACTTACTTTAAATATTAATTTTACACTCAGAATTGAATTTATAGAAATTATTTTTTTAAAACTAATTATCGAGGGTGAATGACGGGACTTGAACCCGCGGATGGCGGAATCACAACCCACTGCCTTAACCACTTGGCTACACCCACCTTGATATATATAATATACTGTATAGATATACTAATGAAAAATTAAACAAATGAAAATAAATTTTTTTTTATTACTTGTGTCTTTAAACGGTTGCGAATATAAAGTATATATGACGCAACCTGCTCAAGTATTTGATCTTCTAGAATTCTTCAATCATCAGAAAGAACTTGTTATAATTCAACATAATGGAAAAATCCATAATTATTTAAACAAAAACTCTGAATATGTAAAACAAAAAGATAAAATTGAAGTTATTACAATTGTTGGAGGTGGCTAAAGAGTTAACTTTCTAAAGTTACCGAAATTCTACCTCGTTCTGTATCCTTATAAATAATTTTTATTGATATCTGATCACCAAGCTTGTATAACAAAGCTAGATTTATTGTTTTACTCTGTTTTTGCGAGATTTCAGAAATATGTAAGAAACATTTTATTCCTAAAACATTCATAAAAATCCCAAAATCTCTTATAGAGGTAATATTGCCTAAATAGATTTCTCCAATGGACAAATTTTTATTTACTTTAGTAAAAATAGCTAATCTTGAACTAACATGAGCAATATGGAAATAATCTTTAACTTCAATAAATTTAAAGGGCATAAAAAGATTTTTATTATTTGTCCTTAGGTAATATTTCGGAATATTCGAATTTAATACAAAAAAATTCAAGCCATTAAAAATTACTAGCTTTCCCTTTCCTAATGGTTTTTTAATTTTGGCATAAATAGTCATATTTGCAAAATCAATTTGTCGTAGACGATTCCATAAATAAATTGATTCTAATCGTTTTAGAGAAACAATTATTCGACTACGATTATTAGTAATATCAAGAATTAAAAATTCACCAACAAAATTGGTATTTAGTAACTCACGTGGGTCCATTGTAGGGTGAATAGAAATTTCTTTTAATGGTAAAAAACATATTTGTTCTAATCCAAGATCAACTAAAGCATAATTAGATTCTACACCTATTATAATACCAGCTAATATATCGTTTTTTTTTATTTGATAACTATACTTTGATAAAATTAGACCAAATTTATTAAAATCAAATTTTGATGTGACGGTAGGTAAAGGCATAATTTTTTCTTTATTTGTTTGGTAATAAGAATCGATATATACAAAATTTATTCTTGGAATTTTATATCATAATGTTTTTCTAAGTAAAATATGATAGGGTTAATTATTTCTGCTACTTCATCACTGGATAATGTTCGATTTTTAGACTGAAATTGTAATTTAAAACTTAAACTACAATAGCCTTTTTTGATAGGTTCCTTTGAGTAATAATCAAATAAACTTACAGATTTCAATAAAGGTTGCCCAAATGTAGAAATTATTTGTTTAATCTCCTGAGAAAATATAGATTTTTTTACTATAAAACTTAAATCTATATTAGAAATGGGATATAAAGAGTACGGCAAATAATTAATCAAAGTCTTACTTTGTGAAAAGCAATTTAATACTTCCATGTCGATTTCAAATAAGTAAATTTTTCTACTTATATTATTCTTCAACGCTAAAGTTGGATGTATTTGACCAAACACGCCTAATTTCTGATTCCCTATAAATAAATCTGTCGTAAGGTTAGGGTGGAATTTTACTGAACAATTATTTGCTGGGCCCCAATAAATTGGTACTGGAATATTTAATTTTTTGATAAGATTTTCAAGAAGGCCTTTAGCTTCGAACCAATTTATAGTTGAATTTTCGCCACCCCAATTTGAACGGAAATTTTTTCCCCCAAAAACCCCACTAATAACTTCTACTTCTTTTTTATCACCATCAACTAAAATTTTATAAACTCTACCTAATTCGAAAGTCTCAAAGCTTTCGCCAATATTTTTTTGGTTAAACTGTATTTTTTCTATCAACCCATCCAGCAAGCTTAACCTTAAGGCAGATGACTCATTAAAAAGTGGGTTTTTTAATCTTATTTCATCTTCAGAATTTTTCTTCATCAATATAGAATGAATACTTTCATTAAAGCCTAAATTTATAAAATAGCTCCTTAAGCGTCTTTTAAGTTTTTCAATTTTAGTCAAGTAACCTATTTGATGATTTCTTAGATTTAAAGGTTCAAACTTATTAAACCCGATAGTTCTTACCACTTCCTCTATAACGTCTACTTCTCTTTCAATATCAAGTCTTCTGGTTAAAGGAATAAATAAATAGCAATTTTGACCTGTTTCAAAACGGACTTTAAAATTAAGTAATTTTAAATTTGTTATTATTTGGAAATTACTTAATTTAGTGTCTGTATTAGAAGGTCCTGTTAATCGCTTTAGATTTTTATAAACGATTTTTATTTTCTTTTCAGATTGTTCTACATATCTAGAAAGTAAAGAAGAGTCATTTTTTAAGTTAAAGAAAATATTTTTATTAGTAACAACATTATCAAACTTTATATTCTGGGTCCAAAATATATGCATTAACCGTAAATGCGCTTGTTCAAGTAAATTTAGATCCGTTTGTTTCTCAAGTTTTATTGAATAATCAGTCCGTAAACCTAGAATCTTTGATGATTTTTTTATTTTTTTTGAATCGTATAAACCATATTGAAGTATTACATATGAAGTATCTGTGTTTACAAGAGTATGATAATTTTGGGTTAAACCCGCTATAGAAATAATTTTATTATTAATGTTTAAAACTAAAACATTTCTAGTTAATTCTATTGTTTTTGATTCTTCTATCGGGAATAAAGATTTTTCTCTCGCGTAACTAGGGACAAAAACTATCTCTGAAGTTCCTGTTAGATCCTGTAAGGTCTCCAAATCATAAGCAAAAAAAACTTGCCCTGTCTCTAATAGTAAATAATTTATAGTATCTATAACACTATTAACCGGTTTAAAACCCATCAATAATAAGCGTTTTTTTATCCAATAAGGGGATTCTTTTATTTTTAGCTTTTGACTTTTCATATTGAATAAAGTCACGCAGTCGTCAGGATGTGATAGGTTTTCGCTCGTTAAATTTTTTATAACCTTACTAAAAGATTTTTTTTGTAAATAGCGTTCCCATAAGGAGTATTCCCATCGTAATATTCTATAATCTTTAAAAGATTCATAATCCCTACTTTTAAATAGGGATCTATAATTAATACTCTGACTATAAAAACCTTGGATTGAAGTTAACGTTTTTTTATAAGAATTTAATAGAATTAAGGGTTTTATATTGGAAGGTGTTTGTAAAAATAAATTAGAATTAAAAAGAGCAATTATTTCAGTTATTAACCCTCTCATATTTGATACATCGGCTCTATTTGCCGTAAAACTAATATCTAAAATAAGGTCGTTACTTTTAAAACTTTTTTTTTTATCTATACTTTCAATTTCAAAACCTGCAAGAGTTAACCTATTGACTAAATCAATTAAAGTTAAATTTTGTAGCCCTATTAGCTCCTGTACCCATTTTAAAGAAATATACATAAAATTTTATAGTCATTAAAAAATAGATAGATACATATATGTGATAATCTTAGCTCAATTCTATGTTAATATTGAATTAGCCAAGTATATAAATTTGTTTAAGCTCGAGTAAACGTCAAATTATTCTCATCTGAATATCTTTCCATAAACCTCATAAAACGATCCCATGCTTCAGCATTTTTCATAATATAAAGTGCTTGGAGTGTTTTTGGTTTCCCTTCAATAAACTTAGCATTAAGATCTTTTGTACTTAAAGTCCCTTCTTTATCGATTAGAAACATCCCTGTTATCTCACTTTCTGGATTAACTCCTGTGTAAAATAGACTAGCATCTTCAAAAAGAAAAGTTGCTGTACCTGTAGTACCATCTGTTGATCGTGTTATATTAATAGTAGGTATAGTAGTTTCTTCAACCCCTTTAATAAATTGTATTATAGCTTTCATAATGCTCCTAATTAAATTATTACTATTATTCTAATATTTTTATAAATAATAGAGAACTATATATGATTAAAAAAAAAAAAAAAAAACCCAAATAGAAAGAAGTATCTAAAATTTGACTTTTTTATGAAGTTAAACTATAAGATGATCGTATTAACTAAAAATAATAATACCAATACTAGTAGTAACAATTATTATTGTTACTAAAAAAGATAATAATAAATTATTATATATAACCTATGCGAAAAAAAACAATTCAAGTAATTTTAACTAAAGATGTTCAAAAATTAGGTAAGCAAGGTACTCTTATTAAAGTTAAGCCAGGATATATTAGAAATTATCTAATTCCTTTAAAACTTGGTAAAATAGCTACACCTAATTTAATTAGCCAATTTGAATCACAACAAAAAGAATCAGAAGTAAAACAAATACAATTTAGTAAAAAGTGTATTATTAATAAAGAATTATTAGAAAACTCTGGTAACTTTACAATTAAGAAAAAAATATCTGAAAATGGTATTTTTTATGGTAAAATCACAAAAAAACATATATTAGATTTAATAATAGATAACGTAGATTTAACTATAGATTTAAATAAAAACCAATTAGAACTACCTGATATGAAAGAATTAGGAGAATATGTTATTGAAATTATTTTAACAACAGATGTTATAGCTAAAATTAATATCGAAATATTACCAGAATAGAATATTGTGGCAAAGAGGGACTTAGAATTATCTGATTTAGAAACAATACTCCCTTATAATCTATTAGCTGAAAAACTAGTCCTAGGAAGTATTTTAACAATACCGGAAGCGATTCTCTTAGTTAGTGAAAAACTACCCATTGAAGCTTTTTATTTAAAGACCCACCAAATTATTTATAAGGCTTTATTAATACTTTATGCAGAAGGTAAAACGATTGATTATATAAATTTAATTACATGGACCCAAGATAATGGTTTTTTACTAAAAATTGGTGGGGCACATGTAATTATAAATCTTTTAAATCAA